TTCGTGGCTGGCCTTTCTCCTCATCAACTAATTAATGCCTCCGGACCTCTCTCTTTTGAAACTCAATATGCTGAACAAGAATAGAATGAAACTAGCCTAGAGCAGATAAGGTCTAAGCCTTTCACCCCTTGCCATCCTTCTCTGTGAAGATAGACTGCTGTTTATTGCGTGTCAAGTGCGAGATTGGCAGGAATTGCGTATTCAAGTCTATCTGAGACTATCTATCTAGTACGATCCAGTCATTCAGTACAGTATCTTCGCAAGGTCTTTATGGAATTCTTATAGCAGGTCGGTCTAGGTAGTTGATATTGCTCCTGAGACCTTCGTAGTTTCCTGTTTCGTTTGTGCATCTTTCTTTCCTTTTGTTCAAGTCAATCAAGAGGGAAAACTTATACTATGATGGGGTATTTGATTGGGCCTTCCTATGCTGACGAATGCATCCTTCCTCTTCTCAAGCTATAAGAAGTACGTACTTTCAGATGGAAAGGATTGAACTCTAACTCAGAAGTGGAATTCACAGCTATTACTACTATACTATAGTATAGTATAGTATAGAATAGTATAGAATGACCAGGATTTGATCCCGTTTAACCTTCCACTTCGGCTAGATAATTGCCAAGCCCAGCTGTAACTATTTAGTTTACACCCTCTACCGCAGCTTGACTTTTCAGCTATCGAACGTGGCCTTCTACGCCTGCTTGCCTTCTATTTGACATCCCTATCACCTGGCGGCTAAACCATCCGTTGATGAGGGAACTATTGAAGCTTCTAAAGCAGCCCTTTCCGCTGCTCCTACATCTATCTAGGAAGGAAGTCCACTACGGTATGGAGGAAGTAGTCGAATAAACTGATACAGCAGGCCAATCAAAGCAATCATCTGCCGATTTCGTAGGGTACCGTACGCCCTTTGTCTATGGATTCTAAGGAAAGCATGCCATATGATACGGGACTCTAAACCATCGAATCGAGCGAGCCTATTTCCCGTCTCCTGCTTTCATAGAGATCTTTTCTTCTCTGACCGCCGGCCCTGGGAAGTAGGTTAATCCACAAAAGCACTAGCAGTGCCAGTAGTTGGTACGTGGATATCATCAGGATGCTGCTTGACTAGCTCTTCATCCATGATCTTCACTGCCATCTTTCTAGCACAATCACCTTTCTGGCTGGAAGCTGTACCTATATCATGATCGGGCACGCAAGGTTCTTCTTTCATATTGTTACAAATGAACTCGTAGGCTCTTCCTGCATCCATGCATAAAGAATTAGTCAGTAGGGTCCTCGAAGCCCGCCAAAGGGGTAAGTCGAGTGATTCCTCTTGTAGGGGATCGTAGCTAGCTATAGTATCACACGATTCTTTCATCTTCTTTTCACATTCATTCTAATTATAGTTGGAAAATTGGCTACTTTATAAGGCTAAGCAAAGGTTTTCAATCCAAAGCTTTGAAGAAAGAAGAAACTCCGGGTGGAAGGTTCAAGGATTATTCTGATTGCACGAGAGATTGCCCTACCAGCTAACTCCTATTGACCTTACTAAAACAAAAGCACTAAGACTTATACTAGCTAACACAGAAGAGACACCATAGGAAAGGGCACACCTAACCATTTTTTTTTTTTTCACAAGGTTACCCTCACCACTGTCACTTTGATCAATACCTTGCTTTACTGTAAAAGATCCTTACACAAAGTTTCTTCCTAGAAGACACTGTGCCTGAACTTATGACACATACCTACTTCCATCAACCACATCTTGCTATCTTTCACACGAGGGTGAGTTCTTGCGGGCTGACGTTGTGAACAAAGCAAAGACAGCTGGGTCTGTGAGTGAGCCTAGACTCTCTCTATTCGAGTGAGTTCCACTTTTCTTGAAGTGTAATACCCTTACTGCCAGTTCCCTCTTCCCGGATCTAATCTAAGGGTTAGCTTTCTAATTCATAGATAGCCCGAGAGGAAGTCTAAGGTTTCAGCTTCAAGTGGACAGCTTTCTTCCTAAACATCCGAGTTCGAAGCGAAGGCCCTTCTCTGCTGATTCGTCCTAAGATAAGGAAGAGCTTAACCCACACCCAAAGCAAATTCACTTCCTCTTCCCTTCCTCACCTTCAAGACAAGCACCACTTTTCCTATCTTTATCCTGCAGTTTCACCACAGGAGCACTGCGTCTTTCCTTCCTATCTTGATGAATCTACTTTTTACCGGTTGCTGAGGAAGTGAGATACGTAGCCAGATCAAATCAATTTCCAAGGGGGTATTAGTTTCAAACTAAAGGGATTCCTTCGATACCCGATCAACCAAGGTCTTTTACCAGCTTTTTGAGTAGTATTCTACTTTACCTTACCCTCACGCCTTCCCTTTTTCTAAAGTAGGAATGGATTATCCTGTGGTGTTGCTATCTGATGCTTCAGATTCATTGAATTCCCTCCCCTCAACTTATTCTGATTTCGAGGCCCCCTATAAGATAAGACTTTGCTATCTCTTCCTCCTTGTAGGTTCAAGCGCAAGGCTAACAATGCCTATCTTGGAAATGCTCTAAACCGTAGAATCACAACAGCCTTTCTCTTAGGGCAACAGGGGAACAAGGAACCAGGGAAAGAACCAACACAACTTTCTTTACTTCCTAGGCGACTCTACTTCTTTCTTCAGTTTCTTTTAGAAGGGAAGAAATGAGATCGATAGCGGGAGGTGCACAAAGGAAGTGAGCGAGCCATCTTCTCCAATCCAATAAGAAAGGAGCTAATCATCTCTTGTCTTCGGTAGGTCGTCGCATATAACAAGAAGAAGGGATTGGTGGGATCTTGAGTTCATGTCTGCAGTCTTGAAGTTGATACCATATCCAACGAGAAAGAATATGAAAGAATATGAGACATGAGGCTAGAGCCAAGAAGCTTCTCCGTGGATGACAGCTAAATTGAAGCTCTCCAGAAAAAAGAAGAAGAAAGGTCGAGTCACACTACATCGGGCTACGTCACAATAGTTAGGAATTGAATGCGCTGTGAAAGAATCTTCCTCCATCAATTTGGACAGATGATCTGATATTCATTTTCAAACTAATGCCACTAATGACCCAAGGAAAGGAAGAACTGAACTTCAAGCTGGGGAAGGAAAGCTAGTAACTGATACGCAAAACTAACAGGCAAGCAAAGCACAAAAGGCACCCCGACGGCCTCATCAATCGAGGAAGGAAGCATGAAAATCGTTGAAAAAGCCTTCTTGCTATTGAGCGGGCTTTCATAGGCCTTTGGTTTGGGATATTTGATTGAATCAGAGAATAGGTTCTTACAGTGCCCGGAATTGGACAAATGAATGAAGATGGCATGAAGCCGATAGCTGCTTATCCGGATCCGGGCTTTCTTTTTCTTAAGGCGGGAAGGAAAGGCAAAGGCAAGTAAATGTTCACAAAGGAAAGTTCCTCTTTTAGTCGAGTCATTTCATACCTTTTTCTAATAAGAAGGCTAAGCTTCATAGTTCCAACCTATACAAGACAAGGGGCGCTTACTAAGCGCAGCTTCTATCCCGGCCAAGCTAACAAAGCGGGGGACCTAGGTGGGAATTGTGAAAGAAAGAGAAGGGGAAGACGCTGGGTAGAGGAAGAAAACTCATCAGGCTCATGACCTGAAGACTGCAGGTTCGAATCCTGTCCCCGCCTAAGAAAGAGTGATTGAAGAGTTAGGTAACAGAAAAAAGATCGAAAAGTCCCGGATCATCGTCTACACTTTTCCGTATGGAAGTGGTGGTCTTCTTTTAGACTCCCCCGAGAAGATGGATCCTCTCTTATCCGATCCGTATTGCTCCTTAGCAGAGATCGGGTTATTGGTCTTGTTCTGCACAACCTCTCCTGGTGACCCGGCAAGGTAAGCAAGTGAACCTCTCTCTAGTGGCGGCATCTAAGCTATCAAATGACTCTATTCCACTCCCTTCTGAGCCCACATCTCCATGTCCTATCAATGCTGATCTCTCCCGCTGTTGAATCGTATTTGATTTTTTAGATTGAGAAATCTCCAAACCCTTATGAATGGATCTTGCTCCGGTCGATAAAATATCTTCAAACTCAAAAGATTTATACCACAGCCTATGCTTACTCTGCCTATCTAACAGCGGGGTGAACTGCAAATACTAAATATGCAATAGGCGCAGGTATCCGAAACTGGAATTGACCCTCGTACTGGCTCCCGAATAGGTGGACCCTCGAACGGGATATGCTCCGACTTGGTATCAATCTTTCTCAGCTGATGGCTAAGCATATGGGACTCCATATGAGAAACTGAAAGTTAATCTGCTCTTTCCGCTACGAGCTCAAAGTCAAGTGGTTCTTGAATGAAAACTCATTTTGGATAGCTGACTTGATCAAATTGCAAGTAAAGATTCCAGCGGAGATGAAGACCCTCAGACACCTATTCTGAGGATGAAGGAAACAGTCCAAGAGAGAGATGGAGTCATCTGGTTGGAACACGACTTGAGAGACGTTTCTTGATGAGCCGGGAAAAAGACTATGTAAAGACTAGGAAGCGCTGGAATAACACTTCAGACAGGTTCTCGATAGTTGACGACTATTTACTTACTTACGACATAAAGCTGTCCTTCCAACCAGCCAACCCATATTACTTATAGAAAGGTTGAACACAACACTTACTTAGGCCTGTGGTTCTTCGGCTGTTTCAGGAGCTGTAGAAAGGGATGCTTTAGCTGTTGAGGCTAAGAAGGGAATTGAGGTAAGGCTGGCATAAGAGAATGGAGTTACTGAGCTTACTGAGCTAATGGCCTAGAAGTAAGTGGAGTTAAGACAGCTCGTAGCAGTATCGGAATACAATAGAATCCCTTCTTTACTTACCTATAAAGAGTGACCACTGAACGATAAGAACAAAGCCACTTTCAGCTATAACCGGAGTGAAATGAGTTCTATAGGCCTTAGCCGGAACACTTTCTAACTAACTGTTAGCCAGTGAAGTGATTGCTGGGAGTGATCACGAACGAAGGATTAATAGAGGCGTAGTCTATAGCCGAGCTGTAACAGGAGTTCGAGTTTGAGTTACTCCAAGAACTACAGGGAATGCCATAGTAGAGCTAAAGCCAATAGCCGTAGCAGTGAAAGCTGTCGTTCCTGTCATTTCACTACTATTCCTTTTCTTTGTCCGGATGGGAATAAGTTGTGATATAACCCCTACTGTGGTGGATCCATTGTTAGGAGGAACCCCTGTTCCAGCACGAAGTACGGTAGCCGGCTCAGTCTCATAACATCTTCCGAGTTTGGATACCTATAAAATAAAAAGGAGGATAACCGTTTGATTGCATTAAGATTATGTATACTGCTATCCTTCCTCAACATCTCTTTGGGAACATCTTCTTTCCTTCGACTAGGTCATCCCTACGAGGAACATATCTATCTCCTACCCCGCCGAGTAGGTTAACAAACCCTAGTGGGATCTGCTTCTAATGCATGCTTCGCGAGTTCTACGGCTGTCCATACCCTATCCACCCTTACCCGGACATCTATTTCTTTCTATCTGTTGATTATTGCTGCGATTCTGCTGTTGTAGATAAAATAAGAAGTTGTTAGCCTTCATTCGGGACAAGCTTCAATCCCGCCTTAATGGTTGGTTTGCAAAATTTTGATCTCAGGGGGGAAAGGAGGTGCTGCTGAAATCTATAGCAATGGCCTTACCGGTGTATGCGATGTCGTGCTTCCGGCTTTCAAAGCTGCTATGCAAGAAGTTAACAAGTGCGATGACGGAATTTTGGTGGAGTTCTTGCGAAAACAAAAGGAAGATCTCATGGGTAGCTTGGCAGAAATTATGCAAATCTAAAGAAGATGATGGTGGTTTGGGTTTTCGGGATTTAGGTTGGTTTAACCAAGCTCTTCTTGCAAAACAATCTTTCCGGATTATACACCAACCACATACGCTACTATCTCGACTTCTCCGTAGCCGATATTTCCCACATAGCTCAATGATGGAGTGTAGTGTTGGGACAAGACCCTCATATGCTTGGAGAAGTATCATTCATGGCAGAGAACTCCTCTCTCGCGGGCTCCTAAGGACGATTGGAGACGGTAGACACACGAAGGTTTGGTTAGACAGATGGATAATGGATGAGACACCTCGACCTCCACTGAATTGAAACCTATCTATTGACCTTAATCTTCGTCTGACTTGTACGACATGAATAGGCAGTCGTGGAAACTGGATATGTTGCATAATATTTTTCCTCCACAGAATGTCGCATTTATCATCTCGATGAGACCAGGGGCAAATCTTATGGATGATAATGTGTGGGCTTACACTACACTAAGAGTGGCATGTACACGGTACAGAGCGGTTATAGATTGCTATCACAACAAGCTCATAATCCTGAGGAAATCGCAGGAATGGAGGAAACTGTTGCGAATGAGCTAAAGAAGAAGATATGGAAAGACTGACCGCAAGATATTTTTCTCCACGATGATCCCACTTCGATTGTGTTAAGCAAAGCACAATCAAAGAAAAGAAGAGAAGTTCTCCCAAATAGTTAGATAGGATCTTTCCCACCGGAGACCGGCTTCGCGAGCCCATATAGGACTACTCTTGGCTAAGCAACTTTGGGCGGTGGTTTATCCTATTTCTCACTTGAATGAGGAAACTTTCTTATAAACATATTTTTATGTGAGGATCAACTACTCCTACTCGGTAACTGCTATCCTTCCCTCTCATCTCTCTCTTCTCCGTCAAGCCTTAAAGTACTTCCAAATTCCTCACCTAAGAGTTTCAATACGCTCTCTTTCTTTATCTCCTCTCTTCTCATTTTAGGTACAATCAATCTATCGTTGACCCAAGTGTCAGCGCCCTACAGCGCGCGTATTGGACCACTGAAAGGGTTGATCGGTTAGGTTTAATTGGACATTGGACTAGAGAGAGAGAAGAGAACAAAGTGTGGCCTTCCCCCATTCTCAGAGACAGATGGAGTCAATTTATTCCCACACATGCGCAAAGGAGAGAGAATGCTAGCAACTTCGAAAGAATGGGAAAGGCCCCGGCCCGTTGAAGCAAGTTGTAGTGAAGGAGTTCTGAAGGTTCTTAAAGGATGCAGAACAATACTGAAAGGGAACAGACATGATTCACTTTACATTCTTCAAGGCTCTGTTGAAACAGGAGAGTCTAACCTTGCAGAAACAGCTAAGGATGAGACAAGGCTTTGGCACAGTAGGCTTGCACATATGAGCCAAAGAGGAATGGAGTTACTGGTCAAGAAAGGTTTCCTAGATAGCAGCAAGGTTTCAAGTCTCAAATTTTGTGAAGATTGCATCTATGGAAAGACACATAGAGTGAATTTCTCTACGGGCCAGCACACTACTAAGAATCCTCTGGATTATGTGCATTCAGATTTATGGGGAGCACCTTCAGTCCCATTATCTTTTTGAAAGTGTCAGTATTTTCTAAGTCTTATAGATTAGATGACCTAACACGGAAGACCTAACAAATACTAACAACCGGATTGAGTGCACTTGATGCTACAATTGTAACACCTTTCCCCTGGTCCGTACTGATATTAGATTTCTGACTTCTGTTCCGATTAAATGGGAGATGTCTGGTTGAAGAATCTTTCCTTGCTAACCAAGAGATGAACTCCGCACACCGATAGTCCTATGAGCGTTGTGCCAAACCTTTCCTACCTCCTTTGGGAGTTCACTTCAGATTCCAAACAGCTACAGAAGAAGAACTGCAGGAACAAATGGACTATATGAAATCACTCCCATATTCAAGTGCTGTTGGAAGTGTGATGTACGCAATGATTGGTACAAGACCAGATTACCCTTATCCAGTAGGAGTGATTAGCAGATATATGAGTAAGCCATTGAGGAGTCATTGGCAGGCTGTGAAATGGGTCTTAAGATACATCAAGGGAACACACACAAGATGTGAAGTTAACCTTCAAGAAGAGTGATGAGTTTGTAATTGATTAAAGGCTACTGAAATCCCATAGGCCTCTGATCCTAATACTGAATACCTTTCGTAGATCAAGGAATGGACAAAGCGAGAGGACGAAAAAAGCTAAATATTACAGGGGCTTGGGATGCCTCACCAGGATGAGCCGGTAGCACTTGGCGTGAGTGCGCTAATAAACCAACCCATTTGATAATCAAAGTTCCCTATCGAATCGAATGTACGCTTTAGGTTAAGTGAAGGGATAGACCGAACCAGCTCACTAACGAAATTTCAGATCAGGGAATCTTACCCGAAGCATATCTCGTTAGATGGTTAGATGGATGTCGTTGACGCGAAGAGAGCTTTTTTGGCACTTTCACAAAGCGGAATACTATCAGTAGTATATACCTTCCCTAGGAAAAGCGGTAGAACATCCTGATCTCAAAGGCGTTCCTCTCCTCTTGTCCCGAAACGTTAGACGAGCGACTATGCTTAAACGGGTATGTTGCTTTGCCATGGGTTTCTTTCAGCTGTTCTTTTGGGGAGGACAAGTAGTTTGACTTTAGTACTCAATTTGAGACTTAATAGGCTACTTGGCGGTAGTAAGCCCAGGTCCATCATTGGCTGGTAGTCTTCACCGGCATCTCCTCTGGAATGAATATATCAACCATTCAGAAGAATCTCTTTTCTTCTGTGAAGGTGAGAGAAGGACTGGCCTTAACAACGAATTTCGTAAAGCGCAAGAAGGGGCTTGGAAAAAGCATTCGAAGGAACTCGGACATCGCGCGGCCATTGGTCAAGATCTCCCCTGATGGACATCATTACACATTCATTCAACGCTTCCCCGGCGGGGTAAGAAAGTAAGATTGAACTACTGAATAAGAGAAGCATTGTGATTTCCTTGATTTAAGGACTTTAGCGTCTCATTGCGGAAGCAGAAGTTCTTTCATTCCTCATTCACTTCTAGGACTTGGGTTAGAGAGGGGGGAATATAGTAAATAAATAAAGTCGAAGTGCAGTTCCTATTTCTCAGCTCAGATTAGAGCACCAGCTGTTACGCTGACAACTCCCGTTACGCCGCGCTTGAACTCCTAGCCCTAAGACGGAGTAGTCTTAGTAGCAGTAGGATTACCGGATTCCGCTTTATGTCTTTCTTTCTTACTTTCCCTAAGCACTCATTGTATTTGAATTTGACCCGCTCAGAAGAGCTATGTATCCGGTCTTGGGAGTCAAATAAGGGCATGGCTTAAACCAGCTCCCTAGCCTAGGGTGAGGTCTCATAATAGAGTCAAGTAGGACAGAAGGATTAGCTTAGCAGTGAACAAAAATCATTCAATCAGCTCAAGAGCTGGAAAAAAAAAACTTCTAGGTTTCGGAATAGAAGGAAGGGGGCTCCCAGGAGGTAAGTCCTGCTTGATTGCTTTCACCAGGTTTATAAAGACTGGTTCGAAAGGACCAGGTCGGGATAGGCTGGGAGTCGATTAGCCCGAGTTGTGTTAAGATAAGTGGCACTTGAATTTGAAGTAGACATCGGCCAGGTCTTGGATGCTGAATTATCGGTCTTACCACTTGTATCGATAGACCCACTTGAATTGAATGCTGAGGAGATTGATTTTCAATCCAATCCTGATCCTGATCTTCGAACTTTCTCTCTGCAAAAGGCTTCTGGCAAAGCTTGAACATCGTATCGTTAGCTCCTTTTAAAAAGGAAGACAGAAGAGCTGGTAGGACGGACTGGTAAGGGATGAAATTACTTATTACTTATGAGTGGAGGGCTTCGCTTTTTTCTATAACTGTCACTGGAACAGAAGGCCTAGTACTCCAATTGGCTTAAGTGCACTCCCAATGATATTCTAGTCTTCTTTCTTAAGAAAATATAGATATTATCGTGGAAAGAAATCTATCTCTTGAAGGGAGTCCAACTTAATTCAGTTTGATCCCAAGAGACGGTATGGAACGCTCGTATAGAACCCCATCCAATAGAACTCAAACCGCTGGGAATGCAACGGGATGGATGTCAACTGGTAAGAATAGCCTTGGTCTGGAGATCTTTACAACAGGAGATCAGGAGTTAGCTCGCTTGGACGGAGAGCACGAGAAAGAAGGGGCAGTCTAACTGAACTCCACTCGTTTAGAAGAAGCCTCGCCAGTCAGGGGGATAGGGAAAATTTCTTCACAGCATGAAGAAAAGAGAGGGATTCAAAAAGGGCTGGCTCCTTAGAAGGGATTTGAGTGCTTTAGACTAAGAAGTGAGATTAGATAGGCTTGTCTTAGGATTTGATGCACATTCAAGGGCAACTACTGCTTATGGGTAGGCACCTAGTGCTACAATGGCTGTAACAGATTCAGAGATTGCATTTGCCCTTGGATACACACCACACATTGATTGGATTTGAAAGATACGAAGGGTCCATAACGGACAGGAACTACAACTATTGATACTCGGTCTAGACTAGGGGGGGGAAGGCACTGCCGGAAACGGGACTGCTGTACTGTAAAGGGGTTACCGTCGAAGGTAAGGACAGAGACTGATTAAATGGGGAGGACAGATATAGGCAGACACTTCCAAAAGGCAGAAGCATTGGCTTTTAGGACGCACTCAAACTTCCATTAAAACTCCAGGTGGCAAAACAACTCCATCCAATAAGAAAGAGGAATGTGCTAACGCCAATAAGCGTATAAGAAAAGGACTAGAACTGGCTGAAAGCACTTACCACTAGAAAGAAATTGGCCTGACAGAAAAAGTCAAATCCCTCTCCCTCTCCTTTCAGTCGAGTTCCCTCTTTTATAAGAGTAATAAATTACCTTGGACCTCTCCTTTCAGTCGAGTTTGTGTTCACAACCTCTCCCAACAAGTGGTCGAGTTTGTGTTCACAACCTCTCCTTTCAGTCGAGTTGCTAAAGCACCTCTCCTTTCAGTCGAGTTGCTAAAGCACCTCTCCTGCTTTCTAAAGCTAAAGGGCGAGTGACTTCATACCTTTCCTCAAAGCCGCCTACCGTGCAACGAGCAACGACCTGGCCTGGGACGAAGTAAACCCTTACCAGGGTTGAGAAGCTTACTATTACTAAGCCTTTTGCCCTCCCAGATTCAGTCAGTAATGGCTTCTATGATAGAGTAATTTAGCTATAGAGTTTTCAGCTAAATAGCTCTTTCGAATACTTCCGTTCGTGCTTACCTTTGTATCTATATCTTCCCTCCCAATGAAAACGAGGAGAAGAGGTCACGTCTCAGCCCAGGAGAAAGAGAACTACTCGACTAAGAAGTCAGTGTTGGAGGTGTACTAATCCCTCTCTTCTAGCCGGAAAGACTTTCTAACCAATTCCATTAATAAGCTAAAGAGAAGTTACAGAAGTACGGAAGTGACAGAGAAGTAAACCTTCTTAGCCAAGGGCAGCGCAGCGCCTCTGATACTGAACTAGATGCCGCAAAAGCACCAACTCTGGCATCATATCCCGAAGATAGTCATTTCAGTCTGTTGGGCAGCGTTTTATAGAAGTGACGGAAGCCAACCGACTGACTTGCAGCTGCCAGTGTCCGCCTGACTTTCTTCTCTTTTACTATAGATGGGAGTCTATATTCAGCATCTAGGTTACTACACTGAAAGCCTAATAGTAGGTCTGCAAGCCTAATTCGGATTCTTTTTCTAACGTCCTACCTACAGGCGCATAGGAGCTAGTTTTCCAACCGCGGAACAATATCTTACACTTAGATTCCACCATAGTGCTAGATTAACTAGGCCTTCTCTCCACTAAACAGATTCCATCGTAGTGGATAGAAGTCTTTAGACTAAGGGCAGACCGCAAGGGCAAATCTTAGGCATTGGTTCCGAGGACGGTAGCCTACTGAGAATGAAGGAAGAGAAGCGATTTTGAAGACTTTCTAAGATATTTCCACGATCAATACCGACTTCCTTATCTTTTCTCTTGGAAGTCGAACCTTTATCTGTATGGAAAAGAGGGCTTCTACCTATACTTGGTTGAGAAAGGGCTGAATGGTCCAGGACAAGAAAAAGCCACTAAAAAGAACTGTAGGTCATACAGGGTAGTCCACTTTATCTTTATCCGTGACTCTGAGTACAAGATTTCCGGGATCAAGAAAGTCGCAAATAAATATGCTGGGCTGGACTCTTTTCTCGTATGCCCGGAAAACGTTGTTTCGATAGAACTCAGCTTGCTGCATAGCTCGTCTAAACAAAACACTCCAGATCCGCACTTCCCTTTAAATATACTCCAAAGCGACTAAGCTTGACTAAGAAGGGCTTTGCTCCGCATGAGACAAAGTTATCAAAAAGTACTTATTCCAATTTAGATAACCCTGATTAGAAACACACTTGACCGTTTTCTAGCTTGAACCAGAACAAACATTAAACGCCCGGAACAACTGTTAGAATTTCGATCGAACAAGTATTGGCATTCTGTCAGCATTTCCCCCGCGGTCAGTGATAGTTAGGAAAGGAAGAAAGAAAGGGTGATACACGAGAAGCTAGGTCAGGTATATATAGCGATTGCAGATGGTGCACCAGTTTCGTATACATAGGCCCTGGTTGGTAAGGTGATGAGATCGACACATTATATGCGATCTACGTTCATAGGTTCTACCTTGAAGCTCTTCTCCTTTCCTTACTCTAACAAGTAAGCAAATAGGAATTACCTTGTGAAGCAACGTAAATTTAGTGAGTTTTGGGAGGTTAGCCTTAACACATCCAAATCTTCCGAAGTCAATGCGGTAGCAGCCACTGTCCCGACCTTTTCTGTCACTCCTTCCTTTGAAAGGAGCTTCTCGCCGTTAAACTCAACTCTTTTTCCGGCTTTACCGATTAGATCAGTTTAGACCTTACCTTGGGATTGGTTTTTTTCCTTTAAGGCTGACCCTTCTTATAGAAAACTGGCATCTAGAAAACTGGCATCCAAAGGTCCTCAACCAGGGAGAAATCGACAAATCTAGGATAAAGTCCACTTGAATCGACCAAAGGGGAAGGAAGTATGAAAATCCAATTCTTTGACGGAAACTAAAGGCTAACCTACAAGCTAGCCTCGTCGAATCGACTCACTCTCCTAACCTCAAAGGGAATCTGAGAAACAAGTAGATCAAGGATTCCCATGTTGCCTATGGTGTCTTGCGAATTCCTAGGAATGTTAGGAATGGGAGAACCAGTAATCCCAGTAATCCCAGGAATAGGAGGTAAGGAGATTAGTTGGTTAGGAGGGAATCCCAGCAATATTAGCAATGAGGTGATGAGATTAGGTTTGTTTTGGTTAGGGATTAGAGGAATGGGAGAGGTAAGCCAAGTAAGGTAAGGAGTTTTTGTTTGTAGAAAGTTCCATTTCAATCTGCCTATCTGTTTGAATCAGTTTATCCCAAGGAAGTGTTTTACTCTTTTAATTGGTAGTTGGTTAAGGAATCCCAGGTTAGGAGATTAGATTAGTTGGTTCTGGAATCCCTGGAATGTTAGCAATGGGAAGAGTTCACCTTGCTCCCTCTCCTTTTAGTCGAGTAATCAATCCCTCTCGCAGAAAGCTCAAGTATGTAAACAACCTCTCCTTTTAGTCGAGTTACTAAAGTACCTCTCGCAACAAGTACTCGAGTCACAAAACTAAAGGTCGAGTCATGACTTCGCCCTCAGGTGGGAGGAGAAACTGTACAGGACATAGCTTTCCGCCTCTTTCTTTCACAAAAAAATGAACCACCAAAAACTGTAGATTTCTTTTTTGAAAAGAGTTTTGTGGCCTTTTCAAAAAAGAAAGAAGTGCTACTCAAAATGGCGGAGCTAGATCCTTACGGATCGTGGATTCAGAGTGGCGCTCGCTTTATTAAAACCGGAAAGACTTTATCGTAGAAGCGGGACTTAGAAAAGTCCTCAAATCTCTTTCTGACCATGGTGTCAATAGCCCATACTTTCAGTCTTTTTTTAAAAAGACAACGTGAAGAGGAATAGATCAACAAAACAAAGAAAGGACAGGAACAGGGGTTGTTGCAGAATTGGGTTCGAGTCCCAGGGACGCAATGTGGCTGCTTAAAAAACTGATTCAACGAGATATAGATTTGTCCCCATTAAGATTTCAAACTTGTCGTCTACTTTCAGGAAATGTTCGGAACAGAGAACTGACAATAATACAACGCCGCATTCTCCGAAGATTGAGGAACAGGAAGAGATCTATTAAGAAGAGAAAGATTTATCCGAAAAAATATCTTACCAGTTATATACAATTACAAACTACACGAAAGTTGCCCCTTTTTCATGGGGATTTACCCATCACAGAGATGCACAGAGGAACAAAACGAACTTCATATATCCCTTTTCCACTCAATCCAGAAACAAGATTTGACGTTATTCCGCTTCGTCTCCATTTTCTTGAAACTATTCCTCAAGCAAGGCAGCCGATAAGTCATCGAAGGGTTTGTGTGAATAAAGGAATGGTAAGCATTACTCATTTGAAACTTTCCCACGGTGATATAATATCTTTTCAAGAAAATAACGCGATAATACGCGGTGAAGAAATAAGGAGATCTTTCTATAAAGAAATTTCAGTTGAAAAAATCATAGGCAAATTACTGCATCAACCGCTAAGAATGTGGAGAAGAAGCAAAACTGAATGGTTCCACCTACTCAAAACTAAGAGGGGATGCCGCCTACTACTAAAATCCCGGTTTTTGCAACAGTTGCGTTCTTCTATGCAAGAAGAAGACTTAGAAAGAACAAAGAAGTTTGGATCCGAAAAAGTATGCTTAGGAAGTTCCTTCGCTGAGCACAAGAGAATGAAGAGGAATTTGTTAAAATCCCTATTCTTATCGAAGAGAAGGAAGGAGAAAAACCTAAATCTTCCTACTCGAACAATCAGTCCTATAGTTTACAACTCTTCTTTATCTTTATATAGTAATTCGACCTATTGCTTCGCATCCCCCCATAAGTTGACTATGAAGAGAAGAATCAAAAGGATCGAACTACCTACTCATTATTCGGAGGTTAATCATAGAACACCAAAAGCTGTGGTATCTTATGGACCTAACATAGGTCATATCCCTCACGACATAAGATTAAAAGATCCAAACCTTCCTCTTCGGAGCAGAAACGGACGTGGCCAAAACATATAAAGATCGGCGTAGTCACTCATAGGGACATCTCTATCCGGATAGAGGATAGTCTAGATCGATTCATAGATGGATTTTTTCATCTAGATAGGTATCCCGTGGATAGAGAGAAAGATAGGGATCCATCTAGATCTTGATTCACTATTTCCATTTTTTTTTTACTTAGTCTTATTAATTGGGTGGGGTTCGGGGAGCATGCCCGGCATAATCAAGGCCGTCGCCCCTTCTTCGACGGGGATGGGCGGATAAATTCGGGTTCCTAGTCCGGGTGGGTGGTCCAGTTGAAGTCGGAAAGTCCGATAGAGAACAAAAGATTTAATGAAAAGAGAAGCAATAGAAGTGGCCAGGTCACCCGGCCTAGAAAACTCGCTTAGACAAAGACTCAATCAATTTTTCGGAAAGGAGGGGTAGTAGGAGTCAAGATATTGCGTATAAATATATATACGAGAGAGAGTCTCTTGAGCGGCCGAGAATCTTATGTCAAAAGGACCAAGGACGATCTTTTCGGAAAGGAGGAGTCAGTCTTCTTTGAAGATCGAGGAATAAATCGGACAATTATGCTATTCCGCCCTTTCTTTTCTACATTCCATTTTTTATTGAGCCGAATCACCATCATTATATTATATATTCATTGTTGGTTTGGCTGCTGGTCTAGCGATCCTTCCTAGCCGTCGCCTAGAGTGCAGCCTGCCCGCTGAAGACCGTAACGTAAGTGACTCAGTGCTCCATACGGGGGAAATGAAAGCAGAATTCGTTCGGATCCTCCCACATGTTCAATCTTTTTTTAGCGGTTTCTCCAGAGATCTTTATCATTAATGCAACCTCCATTTTGCTCATTCATGGAGTTGTATTTAGTACCTCTAAGAAATATGATTATCCGCCGTTAGCCAGTAATGTGGGTTGGCTTGGATTACTTAGTGTTGCGCGCCTAGGAGGGCAGCGCGCTTGGGGATGCAGAGGAGCTATTATCGCCCAGCCCCCTACCCTAACCTAATGCGGCACCGGATTCGGACCGCAGGGAACCGTAGCATGGGGGGGGGACGTCTAATCCTTTTGCCGCCGCAAGGCTGGCTAATCGTACGCAGCAGGCTCGAAGACCCCCTGGTTCTGGAAGGCACATGAGTCCGAACGCTATGTTGAATGTGCGACCGACACTACGTAGGTACCAGTGCAGGTGAGGCGTCGGTCGGTCCTAGAAACGGCGGCAACGGCGCGAGGAGTTAACGACCGGACGTGCTGCAACCTAGGGATCACCAGGCAGCTCTTTCGCTCTATAGGGATCGGGGGGGCATAGCACAATTCCTCTTGGAGGGGGGTTGGTTTGCCCGGGTGACTGATCCTGCCATAATGTACTCCTACCTATAGCACCGGCAACCGAAGTCAAGCATACATAGGACGATCTTCATGCGTGAATAGCCGGGAGGAAAGAAAGGGCGGTAGATGATAATGAAAAAGGGCGCCGCGTCTGTACGGGCGGGCGGAATGGATGAGCAAAAGGTGCCATGGGGTGAGGAATATCCCGAGTCTCATGTAAGACAACTAAATGCACCCCGAGGTGCTGCCGAGGAACTGGGAGACCTTCTCGAGCACAGGATAGGCAATTGAAAGATAGAGCTAGCCTATTCGTTATGGGGAATCAATGCTCCGGGCCGAATAAAGCTTACCTCCGGCACCTGGCTTTCCCCGGCGCATATTAGCTTAGCTGTGCTTAATAGGTCGGTTTGTTTGGCTTCCTCTCTTAGCCCATTCCTAACCAGTGGAGAAAAGGTTCGCTCATGCTGGAGGGTTTTTTTCCACTTAGTGATCGGTCTGCTAGTTCACGCAAATCCGAAGAAGTTATCACGGACGAGCCACATGCAGGGAAACTTGCACGTGTGGTTCTGGCCGGGCTTTCCTGAGGTATCTAATAACCTTGCTTCTGCTCGCCGCTGGCGCACCTCTCCTAACTATTGCCCATTTATTCTGGAATAATCTTTTTAGGAGGGACAATTTTACATATTTCTGCCAAATCTTTCTATTATTAAGTACGGCTGGTACCATTTCGATGTGTTTCGATTCTTCCGACCAAGAGAGGTTTGATGCTTTTGAATTCATTGTATTAATTCCACTTCCTACTCGCGGTATGCTCTTTATGATCTCGGCTCATGATTTAATTGCCATGTATTTAGCTATTGAGCCTCAAAGTTTATGTTTTTATGTAATCGCAGCATCAAAAAGAAAGTCTGAATTTTCCACGGAAGCCGGCTCGAAATATTTGATCTTAGGTGCATTTTCCTCTGGAATATTATTGTTTGGGTACGACCGGACAACTACCGATATCAATTAATATCTTTTTTTAGAATGTTGTTGTTAAATAGATAAATATCTATCTATCTATCTATCTATATTGTAAACTATCGGATCGGGTATTACTTAGATGTGAAACTTTAAGACCTCATTAGTTGTGATATTGATCTTACGGGGGGGGAACGAAATCAAAGAATATATAGACTTGTAAAGACCCTCTATGTAGTTGTCTATCTAG